CTTGAAAATTTACTCATTGAATGAGTAAACGATTGAATCGGATTCGGTTGGGCGGTACCAACTAAATCGAGTGCTATCTCCCATTTATCTCTTATTGAATTAACTGATCAACTTGCTATCGGACATTTATTTTCGATTTGGTATTATTCCAAAAAGGATTTCGACATATTTCACTTTATTATAATTATGAGAATCAATCCTACTACTTCTAGCCCTGCGGTTTCCACACTTGAAGAAAAAAAACTAGGGCGTATCGCTCAAATTATTGGCCCAGTACTGGATGTCGTTTTTCCCCCGGGCAAAATGCCTAATATTTATAACGCTTTGGTAGTTAAGGGTCGAGATACTGTCGGTCAGCAAATTAATGTGACTTGTGAGGTACAACAATTATTAGGAAATAATCGAGTTAGAGCTGTAGCTATGAGTGCTACAGATGGGCTGATGAGAGGAATGGAAGTGATTGACACGGGAGCTCCTCTAAGTGTTCCAGTCGGCGGAGCTACTCTCGGGCGAATCTTCAACGTTCTTGGAGAGCCTGTTGATAATTTAGGTCCTGTAGATACTCGCACAACATCTCCTATTCATAGATCTGCGCCTGCCTTTATACAGTTAGATACGAAATTATCAATCTTTGAAACAGGTATTAAGGTGGTAGATCTTTTAGCTCCTTATCGCCGTGGAGGAAAAATCGGACTATTTGGGGGAGCTGGAGTAGGTAAAACAGTACTCATCATGGAATTGATCAACAACATTGCCAAAGCTCATGGAGGCGTATCCGTATTTGGCGGAGTAGGAGAGCGTACTCGTGAAGGAAATGATCTTTACATGGAAATGAAAGAATCCGGAGTAATTAATGAAAAAAATCTTGCAGAATCAAAAGTAGCTTTAGTCTATGGTCAAATGAATGAACCGCCGGGAGCTCGTATGAGAGTTGGTTTGACTGCCCTAACTATGGCAGAATATTTCCGGGATGTTAATGAACAAGATGTGCTTCTATTCATCGACAATATCTTTCGTTTTGTCCAAGCAGGATCAGAAGTATCCGCATTATTAGGGAGAATGCCTTCTGCAGTGGGTTATCAACCTACCCTTAGTACAGAAATGGGTTCTTTGCAAGAAAGAATTACTTCTACCAAAGAGGGATCTATAACTTCGATCCAAGCAGTTTATGTACCTGCGGACGATTTGACCGACCCTGCTCCTGCCACTACATTTGCACATTTAGATGCTACTACCGTACTATCAAGAGGATTAGCTGCCAAGGGTATTTATCCAGCAGTAGATCCTTTAGATTCAACGTCAACTATGTTACAACCTCGGATCGTTGGCGAGGAACATTATGAAACTGCGCAAAGAGTTAAGCAAACTTCACAACGTTACAAAGAACTTCAGGACATTATAGCTATTCTTGGGTTGGACGAATTATCCGAGGAGGATCGTTTAACTGTAGCAAGAGCACGAAAAATTGAGCGTTTCTTATCACAACCCTTCTTCGTGGCAGAAGTATTTACTGGTTCTCCAGGAAAATATGTTGGTCTTGCAGAAACAATTAGGGGGTTTCAACTGATCCTTTCCGGAGAATTAGATGGTCTGCCCGAGCAGGCTTTTTATTTGGTGGGTAACATCGATGAAGCTACCGCGAAAGCTATGAACTTAGAAGTGGAGAGCAATTTGAAGAAATGACCTTAAATCTTTGTGTACTGACTCCTAATCGAATTATTTGGGATTCAGAAGTGAAAGAAATCATTTTATCTACAAATAGTGGCCAAATTGGTGTATTACCGAACCACGCCCCTATTGCCACGGCTGTAGATATAGGTCTTTTGAGAATACGCCTCAACGACCAATGGTTAACGGTGGCTCTGATGGGTGGTTTTGCTAGAATAGGGAATAATGAGATCACCATTTTAGGAAATGATGCGGAGATGAGTACTGACATTGATCCGCAAGAAGCTCAACAAACTCTTAAAATAGCTGAAGCTAACTTGAGTAGAGCTGAGGGTAAGAGACAGGTGATTGAAGCGAATCTAGCTCTCAGACGAGCTAGGACACGAGTAGAGGCTGTCAATGTTATTTCCTACTAGTCAATACATCAAAATAATCAAAAGAAGTTTTTTAGAAGTTCTTTTTTATACACCACATTTAGATTCTGCCAATTGAAGACAATCAAGTCTAATCTGATACAACGAAAAAAGGAGGATGGGTAGAAAAACTTATTAGATACCATTGCATTGACTCCGGTATCTAATAAGTTCTACCTACTATTGGATTTGAACCAATGACTCCTGCCGTATGAAAGCAATACTCTAACCACTGAGTTAAGTAGGTAATTTATCACCGCAAAAGAAGACCCATCACCTCGGGGATTATAGATAGAATATAATTTCTAAGCAATACCAATCTGTTAACAGTAAACGGATCAAAGAGTTATCATGTGAGATTAGGAAATATCCATCTTGACAAGAAATTATCTATATGTTAAGATATCTATGACAAGGGCTATAGCTCAGTTAGGTAGAGCACCTCGTTTACACGTGCGCCAATGCTTTTCAAGGGAGCTTATTATGCAATGAACATAGTTGATCTTATTGAAAAATCAATGTCTTACTCCATAGATTCGAGAGAACAATAGCATGACAAATATTTGGTTCGGTCCGATTTTGGTGCGAATTTAGGTGCCAAATCAAATAGAACCCGTCATTGATTTGATAGTTGATAAGGTAAATACCCAGCCCATTCAATGCTAGGCATAATGAGTATAAGGGCTTCAAAAAAACCTCCTTTCATCCTATGAACTTTAAGGTGTATGAAGTCTCATATTCGACTCTTGCAGCGGAACGATAGAGACTCCATTTAACTTAGGTTGATCTAAGCCGAAGGCAGACCTAAGTCAAGGTAACCCTTCTTTGAAACACTTTGGTATTGCTACTAGATCTGAATACAAATAATGAATCAGAGCACATGGAGCCAGCTCATTATCTTCCTGTAAAGAAAAAATATGGTGGACTAACTGATCTTTACATCAGTTGATGAAAGAGCCCAATGCAACAAACAAAATGCATGTTGGGTCTTTGAAACAGTTCGAATCATTTCGATAATAATCAGTTTGATCTGTTTTACCGAGAAGGTCTACGGTTCGAGTCCGTATAGCCCTAATACATTCTATTTGTCTATTTTTGTATAGACATTCTATTTTTGTTTAGTATAGTTTTCATTTCCTCATTAGTACTTGTTTATAGACTGGACAGACCAGACCATTGGTTGTTTCATAGAAATGAAATGAAAGCATTACCACATATTCATGTAAATACATAGGTACCTGAAAATAAAAACAATAATTCATTCCAATGGATCTAATCAGATCAGTATGTGTCAAATCTAGGACAAGAAAAAGAAAGAAAATATAATAGTTCGATGCATTAGATTGTGTTTACGTATTTGTATTTGTATAAAATCAATAGAAACAACGACGATCCTTTACCTGGATTTTAATGAAAAGAATACTTCGAATATGTTAGAAATCCCTAGACATTTTTTACCCCCCCCCCCCCAAAATTATTGGTTTTGATAATAACTATGTTATGTTTGATATTATTTTTTGATAATATTTCATTATCTTATTTCATTTTATTATTTATACATTACATAAATTATATATTTACATATAATTTATATAAGAAATATATATTTCTAAATATAAAATACAAAGAAATAAATATAAGGAAATATCAAGAAAAAAACAAAAACATAGTATTACGTTTCAGAATTATGAAACATAGTTATAGTATTACTATTCATTAGAATACATTAGTAATAGAATATTCTATTAGGTTAGATTAGTATATTTTAGTATTTAATTAAATTATTTTTATTATTTAGAATTTTTTTATTTAATATTTTTTAATCTTATATCTATTTTTTTATAGAGAATAGAGAAAGCGAGACAAAGTGAGAGAGTTTTGTTTGTGTAAGAGCGCCTTATTTCTACACCATATCTAAATAGAATCAAAATCAAAAACGGAATCCCGATTCCGTTGGATGAATCTCTAAACAAGACATGCCACGCAGCAAACAAACTCTGAACTATACACTTTGATTTGATTAAAAAAAATTCTTGTTTCACCTAGGAAAACAAGTTCTGGATGAATTGACAATGCCAACTAGAATAATTAAGCATATTCCACATTAATAGGAGTACATTTATGTTTCTGCTTCACGAATATGATATTTTATGGGCATTTCTAATAATATCAAGCGTTATTCCTATCTTGGCATTTGTAATTTCAGGAGTTTTAGCCCCGGTTAGTAAAGGACCAGAGAAGCTCTCTAGTTATGAATCGGGCATAGAACCTATGGGAGACGCTTGGTTACAATTCCGAATCCGCTATTACATGTTTGCTCTAGTTTTTGTTGTTTTTGATGTTGAAACGGTCTTTCTTTATCCATGGGCAATGAGTTTCGATGTATTGGGTGTATCTGTATTTATCGAAGCTTTAATTTTCGTGCTTATCCCAATTGTGGGTTCAGTTTATGCATGGCGAAAGGGAGCGTTGGAATGGTCTTAACTGAGTATTCAGACAATAAAAAAAAAAAGGAAGGAAAAAATTACATTGAGACAGTTATGAATTTGATTGAGTTTCCGTTACTTGACCAAACAACCCCCAATTCAGTTATTTCAACTACATCGAATGATCTTTCGAATTGGTCAAGACTCTCCAGTTTATGGCCGCTTCTATATGGTACCAGCTGCTGTTTCATTGAATTTGCTTCATTAATAGGCTCGCGATTCGACTTTGATCGTTATGGGTTGGTACCAAGATCAAGTCCTAGGCAAGCGGACCTAATTTTAACAGCCGGCACAGTCACAATGAAAATGGCTCCCTCTTTAGTGAGATTATATGAGCAAATGCCTGAACCAAAATACGTCATTGCTATGGGAGCCTGTACTATTACAGGAGGGATGTTCAGTACTGATTCTTATAGTACTGTTCGGGGAGTCG